ATTTTAGGATGGAATAAAAACTGACAACCTTTTTGATTTTTTGATTTGATTCATTTTTTTTCATCAAAACAATTCTAATTTTTAATTCTATAAGGTTGAATAAAAATTCGTTTGACCCTTTGATAGAATTGCTATGCTTAGTGTGTGACTCGTTGGTTTTTTTTAATAATAAAAAAAAAAGTAAAAGCCCTATAGTATGAGGTATGAACTAATAAATATAGAACTAATAACCAACTCATCGCATCACATTATCTGGATCCAACGAAGCAGTCAAGATATGATATTTTTGTCCTATCATTGCAGCAACTGAAATTTTTTTGCATTTGGCATAAACAATAAATCTAATGAACTGTGAAGCAAAACAAAATCTACAAAATATAAAAGGATACAGATAAATGGAAAGGTGAGAGAAAGAAAAAAAAAATGAATAGAAAAGATATATGATTCCAATATGTAAGGTCTTTGAATCATTTCATAAAAGACAATGTAATAAAGCATCAATACAGATTCACAAAATTATATGATTTGAGTCTGTTCTTAGAAAAAAGTAAGAGCCTAGAGCCAATAAAGACTAAGAAGGTTGGCTCAAAAACAAATTTAATTAAGAGCTCCGTTGTATAATTCAGACCTAACCATTAATTAAGAAGCGATGGGAACGATGGAACCTGTGAATACAGAAGATTCAATTGAAAATGAATCCTACCGATTCATTTGGAAGGATGGCGGAACGAACCCGAGAACAATTCATCTATTCGGAAAAGTGAAAAACGAACCCTACAGCTGAAATAGACATTGAAAGAGTAAATATTCGCCCGCGAAAATTCCTTTCTTTTTTTTTTTTTATATGAGCAATCCAATAGAATAAAAAACAAAATAAAGATTTTTATAAAAAATATGAAATATTTCAGATTTTTCTAATATCTAATAGTTATATATCCAAACTAATATAAAAATATCTAATAAATTAGAGAAATCCAAAAGAATCTCTTGATTCAGTGTATTATTACATGTATATCTTAATTCAATATTAAAATTTTTCATTCGCGAGGAGCCGGATGAGAAGAAACTCTCACGTCCGGTTCTGTAGTAGAGATGGAATTAAGAAAAAACCATCAACTATAACCCAAAAAGAACCAGATTCCGTAAACAACATAGAGGAAGAATGAAGGGAATATCTTATCGGGGGAATCATATTTGTTTCGGAAGATATGCTCTTCAAGCACTTGAACCCGCTTGGATCACGTCAAGACAAATAGAAGCAGGGCGGCGAGCAATGACACGAAATGCACGTCGCGGTGGAAAAATATGGGTACGTATATTTCCAGACAAACCAGTTACAGTAAGACCTGCGGAAACCCGTATGGGTTCCGGGAAAGGATCTCCCGAATATTGGGTAGCTGTTGTCAAACCAGGTCGAATACTTTATGAAATAAGCGGAGTAGCAGAAAATATAGCCCGAAGGGCTATCTCAATAGCGGCATCTAAAATGCCTATACGAACTCAATTCATTATTTCAGGATAGTAATATAGAAACAAGGGAAATAGATCTTTGAGATAAAAAAAACCTTCACCTTCTGTTTTTTTGTTTTGGAAAAACAATATTTCTTTTTCTTTTTCGCCCTTTGCATTTGATTTTTGCATTGCATTGAAAGAACCTATAAAAAAATGATATGATTCAACCTCAGACCCATTTGAATGTAGCAGACAACAGCGGGGCTCGAGAATTGATGTGTATTCGAATAATAGGAGCCAGCAATCGTCGATATGCTCGTATTGGTGACGTTATTGTTGCTGTGATCAAAGAAGCAATACCAAATACGCCCTTAGAAAGATCAGAAGTGATCAGAGCTGTAATTGTACGTACCTGTAAAGAACTCAAACGAGACAACGGTATGATAATACGATATGATGACAATGCTGCCGTTATCATTGATCAAGAAGGAAATCCAAAAGGAACTCGAGTTTTTGGTGCGATTGCCCGGGAATTGAGACAAAACTTTACTAAAATAGTTTCATTAGCTCCTGAAGTATTATAACACGAGAAGTAGAATATTTGAATTAAGAATTCAATAGTAGATTGTATATCACGTATATACCTTTCATTTTGCATTTTTTCATTTTATTTTTTTATTTATTTAAAAATAGAAAAGTCATAAAAATAAAAGAAATAATAAACTAATAAAAAAAGCATGTTGATTATATCAAAATTCGGAGACACCGCGGATTTTAGTTCATCATGGGTAAGGACACTATTGCTGATATAATAACCTCTATACGAAATGCTGACATGAATAGAAAAGGAACGGTTCGAATAGCATCTACTAACATCACCGAAAACATTGTAAAAATACTTTTACGAGAAGGTTTTATCGAAAACGCGAGAAAACATCAAGAAAGAAACGAATATTTTTTGGTTTTAACTCTGCGACATAGAAGAAATAGGAAAGGACCATATAAAAATACTTTAAATTTAAAAAGGGTCAGCCGACCTGGTCTACGA